ATATAAGAATGAAGGGCCTGAATCCAAGGGAGAATGTGGCAGTAATTAGGATTGCATTTCTTGGAAGGCTTTTAATTGGTAGTAGTGTTTTTAGGTTGGAAGATGAGAGCATCATATTAATAACAATCCTCAAGTAGAAGAATAGGTTTATTAAGGACCCTAAAATTAATGTAATTACCACAATACTTGTATATTCTGTCAAGATTATGATGGTTATAAATTTTGGCATAAACCCTGTTAGAGGAGGTAGCCCTCCAAGAGATAGTAGTAAAATAATTAATATTCAGTGTGAGGAAGTATTCCGGGATTTTGATGTATTAAGGTGCTTAGTAGTGTAAATATTAAAATAGTTTATTGATAGAAACAGGGGTGTAATAAGAGCTGTGTAGACCATGAAATATAAAATTGATGCATTTGGCTTATATACAGCAAGTAATCTTAGTATTCATCCGATGTGTCCAATAGAGGAATATGCTATAATTACTCGTAGCCGTGATTGATTTATCCCTATAAGGCCTCCAACAAGAGCATTAACCCCAGCCGCTACTATAATGAATTGACTATTTTTTTGTGGGATTAAGAAAGCTAGAATTATTAAAGGTGCGAGTTTTTGTCAGGTAGATAGGATAAGGCAGGAAGTTCATGAGATAGAGGACATTACAGAGGGGTATCAGAAGTGACAGGGTACTCTCCCTAATTTTAGTAGAATCGCAGATGATAGGAGGAGGGGTATGTAATTTGAACCTAATGAAAATGGTATTCATATGGCAGTACTGGAAAATAGAAGAAGAGCGGAGCCTAGAGCTTGGGCAAGAAAATATTTTACTGAGCCCTCCACTTCCTGGTTAGTTTTTGTTTGAAGAATAATAGGAATAAATCTTAAAAGATTAAGTTCTATGGCACCTCAAAGTAAAATTCAATTTGTTCTTGACAGGGCTATCAAGGTTCTTAGGAGTATAGATATGGATGTAAGTATTATAGTGGGGGAATAAATTAAGCTCATGAAGATTATGGAGGAGTTGAACCCCCTTATAAGAATTAGAAGTTCTTATGTATCCCGGCTAATCTAATAGGACCAGTCCAGGGAGCCTTCCTTTCATTCGTGAATAAGTCCCAGTAATAAAATTAGTAGGAAGGCTATTGAGGTAAGAAGTGTGGTATTGATGTTGTTAGATAAAATTACAGTTGGGATTGGTATTAATAAGACGATTTCAATATCAAATACGATAAAAATAATTGCAAGAAGAAAGAATCGCATTGAGAAAGGGATTCGTGCAGTTCTTTTCGGGTCAAATCCGCATTCAAAGGGTGAAGATTTCTCCCGGTCTATATTAGATCGAGCTCTTAGGATTCAGGCTGCGGTTAGAACAAGTGAGGGCAGGGCGATAGCAATGGCAGTGGTAGCCGATATAAGATTCATTAACTAGAAATAAGTTATATTATCTCTTGATTAAAAGTCAAGTGCTATTTACAAGCTCTCTAGTCAGGCACAGGGAATAAATTCCATAATTAACGTCATCAGAGTTATCCGTTCATCCGGCGCTGTACCATAGTAGTAGAATTAGAGATGGGCATATAATTAGTATTGCTAAGGAAAAGGGTAAAAATCTTTTTCAGGTGAGATTTATTAAGTGGTCATAACGTATTCGTGGGTATGTGGCTCGAATCCACACAAATAGAGCAGCTAAGGCCACCGTCTGGGCAATTAAAACAATATCACTTATAAGTGGTAGTGTTCTTAGGAAGATTAGTCTTGTAAATAGTCTTATTACTAAGATGTTTATATATTCTGCCATAAAAATTAGGGCAAATAAACCTCTTCTGTATTCTACATTGAACCCTGAGACTAGTTCTGATTCTCCTTCAGCAAAGTCAAATGGGGTGCGATTTGTTTCTGCGAGGTTTGTGATAAATCAAATTGTAGCTAGAGGCATAAATATGAGGATAGTTCATGAAAAGATATATATTTTAGTAAAATCTATAGTTATTTGAATAACTAGGGCACTGAGAAGGATTAGAGACATTCTTACTTCATATGAGATTGTTTGGGCAACCCCACGTAAGGCCCCCAATAGGGCATATTTTGAGTTTGATCTTCATCCGGCCATGAATGTTGTATATACATTTATTCTAGACACACATAAGAAATATAGTACCCTAAATTGAAGATAAAATGATTGGTGGGAGTGTGGATAAATAATCCATATTATAATTGCCAGAATTAGACCCATGGTAGGGGCTAGGAGAAATGGAAGTTGGTTGGAAGGGGTAGGTCTGGCCTGCTCCTTTACAAATAGTTTAATGGCATCTGCAAATGGCTGTGGGATCCCTATAAGACCTACTTTATTAGGGCCTTTACGTAGATGAAAATAACCTAAGAACTTTCGCTCTATTAAAGTGTAAAATGCTATGGCTACAAGGGCTAAAATTACGCTTATAAGAATAGATGTAAAAAATGGGATGCTCATGTAACAAGAGAGCGTTGCTCATAAACAGGGTTTAAACCTGTGGCACTATTCTGCCATCTTGTTGGAGCTTGAAGACGAGTCGAACATCTTTAGTGGACGTTCAAGGTCCAGTGTTTCCAAAACATCAAGCCGCTACTGAGGTATCTCACTTATCAAGTGCAAGTTGACTGTTCTAATTAAACTAAGTTGCATAATAAGTGGATAAATATCCATGAACCGATCCTAAATCGGTGGCACTATTCTGCCAACTTATTACCTAGTATAGGTGTATAGTTGTTTACATTATTTTATATTGGTTCTTTACATATAATTATTATCCGTATTTAGGTCCTTTCGTACTGTAAATAGATGTATTATCGAGGATAGAAACTAACCTGGCTTACGCCGGTCTGAACTCAGCTCATGTAGGGTATTATTGGTTGAACAAACCATCTTTATGTGACTTTTGCGCCATATAGATTCCCTAAGCCAACATCGAGGTGCCAAACCCCACTATTGATAAGGACTCTTTAGTGGGATTAGCCTGTTATCCCTAAGGTAGCTTGTTTTGATGATCTTTGGTAAAGGGTCAAGTGTGTGATTGAGTTATCTGCTATTAAGGGATGATATTTAATTTCCCTGGTCGCCCCAACCGAATTTATATAAATTATAGTTATTTATTAAAATAAAGCTCTATAGGGTCTTCTTGTCCTTCGACGATATCTAACAATCTTCAGTTAGAGATTAATTTTTATGTCACTTATAGAGACAGTTTTTATTTCGTTAGTCCTTTCATTCTAGCCCACAATTAATGGGCAAGTGATTATGCTACCTTTGCACGGTTAGGATACCGCGGCCGTTGAAATTTATTCACTGGGCAGGAATTACTTCTTATCAGAGCATGCAAGAAGCAATGTTTTTGTTAAACAGTCGAAATAATATTTGCCGAGTTCCTTTATAAGTGTTTATATGGGTGGTAAATTAGGAGGTTCATGAGGAGAATTTAGGTGATTTACTAATACTTATTTTTACAGATTAGTTTAAGATTTTTAATTTTTCTTAAATTTCAGCTTTATGGGGCACAGGATATAATTTATTAAAGATATTATACGGTAAAGTATTGTCGATGGCTGGTTTTAAGCCTACGTAGTTTAATATGAGAATATTGGCTTAGGATTACAGGGCTTATCCTCTGAAATCTTACAGTATAATTTTATTATATGTATTAATTTATAAATTTAGCTGAAAACCAGCAATGTTCTAGCGCGCATGGTATGTAGCCTCTGTTCAGGTATTTTCTAAAGTTGGTGCTACAACTAGTAGTGGGCTCTTAGCTATAGATGAACAGCTCGCGTAGGATTCGGGATAGAATTTTAAATTTTTGGCTTGTAAAACCATAATGCACAAGGTACGTGAAATATCACTACTTTAAGTTAAAAATTTTATTTCCTTTATAGTACTCATTAATTTTTTGTTTGAAATTGGATTGATTTTATATTATTTTGATTAGTTATGTTTTGTAAGATTATAGTGGGTATGCGAAGTAAACTGAAGGTTTTATTTTTAGTGTAAGTAAAAAGCATTATATATGCTATACTTCGACAGGTGCAACTTCCGTTACACCTACTTTGTTACGACTTATCTCGCCTTTGGGCGAGAGTGACGGGCGATGTGTGCATGCCTTAGATTCAATTTCATTGTAATTTTGGATTATAATTACATCCAAGTCCACCTTTACATAGTTTTTGAGACTATATTTCGTGTCTGTGTTTAGGGTGTAACCCATCATCACCCCATCATTAGCTGCACTTTGACCTGACGTAAATGAGGGTTAGTCATATTTGCATACTGAGTTGCTTTTAGAGGTGTGCTTACGACGGCAGTACACAAGCTGATTAATCTAGAAGGGGTAAGATGGTCGTGGATTATCGAGTTATGAGACAGGTTCCCCTGGTTTGATAAGGCACCGCCAAAATCTTTAAGTTTTAAACTGTAGTTCGTATTTTTCGACTTTATTTATTTCATGAATAGACGGGTATCTAATCCGTGTTTTAATTCATGATTTCGTGATTATTCTGGTGTATTAGGATCTCAGGTTGTGAAATTAGACCTTAATTACTGTTTAAAACACCTTGCATTTAGTCTATCTTAGTTAGCTTGAGTTTATCGTCTAACCGCGGCGGCTGGCACGAATTTTGCCAACTCTTAAATTGATACCCGACTCCTGTTTTTACAGAAATTGCAGAATTGCTTACTGTGGCGCGCTATTACGTATAGAAATCTTGATGTAATAATATATTCTTTTAGGGTAAAATAAGTGCGGGAGCGTGAGGCCTTACATGTATATTGGTTCAATGGAGCTAAGTTCTCAGCTAGAATCAAACTGGTAGTAGGAGAGGAGACCTCTTTTTCGGGGTATGAACCCGCTAGCTTGAATAGCTTATCCTACTAGAATAAGTGAAGATACTAGAAGTATAATATTAAATTTGCAATTTAATGTTATTATTTAACTACATCACTAAGCCCATCTTGTAATTAGCTCTGGCTTTGAAATAATTAACACAATAGGGGCTAAATGCATTGATATAAGAGTAAGATCTTTTGTCTTAAATTGTGGAAGAGGGTTAGATGTGGCTATTAGAGAGCCGTGGTGTATGACTGTATATATGTACAGGGAATAGGCCACTGTAAAAAATCTTGTTAGACCTAGTAAAATAATTCTGTATGTTGATGACTTAAGAATGGAGGTAATAAGTATAATTTCTCTCATCAGGTTAATTGAGGGGGGAGCAGCCATGTTTCTAGCAGTAAATAAAAATCATCATAAGGTTAGTGAGGGAGCAACTACTATCAGACCCTTTGTTAAGTAAAGGCTGCGAGTATGTGTTAGCTCATAGTTTATGTTTGCTATCACAAATAGGGCTGAAGATCTTAGACCATGAGCAATTATTATTGCTAGAGCCGCCTGGAAACCCCAATTTGAGTTTATCAAGGCTCCCGCCACTATGAGACCCATATGACCAACGGAAGAATAGGCAATCAAGGACTTTAGGTCTGATTGGCGGAAGCAGATTAGGCTTGTCGAGACTGCACCTACTAAAGCAATACTTGAAAGTAAATTTGATGTGGATTTGGTTACATAGTTAAATAAGCTCAGCATACGTAAGATGCCGTAACCACCAAGTTTTAGAAGGATTGCTGCTAGGATTATAGATCCTGCGATAGGGGCTTCTACATGGGCTTTTGGCAGTCATAGGTGTACCGTAAATATGGGAAGCTTTACTAGAAATCCACCAATTGTAAGAATTCAGGCTAATGATGTAGATGAGTAGTCTTTTGGAAGTTCTATATTTATAAATATAGGTATAGTAGCTGTTTTTGAGGAGACATAAACTTTGCAAAGTGCTATTAATATGGGGAGGGAGGCAGCTACAGTGTAAATTATTAAGTATATACTGGCTTGGGCTCGTTCAGGTTGATATCCCCATGATATAATGAGAATTATGGTAGGGATTAAGGATGCTTCAAATCAAATGTAGAATATAAATAAGTTAGAGGATAGAAAACAGTTTACTAAAATAATCAGTAATAATAATAAATTCACAATAAATGTTTTAGGGGATGAGGCTTGGTGCACAATCTTAACACTTGCTACAATCATTATAATGATTACCCAGATTGTGAGAAGAGTTAATGTAAAAGACATAGAATCTGAGGACATTAGCTGAGTTATTATTGAATAAGAGAGTTTATTTATTAAAATGGAGCATAGAGGTAACATAAATGCGGTTAAGACAATAGCAGTAACCCATATGTAATTTATTGTAATTAGTGGAAGTAAGAGCAAGGACATTAGTATGATTTCAATTTTTAACATTTATTTATTGTTAAGGAGTTTAGTATATCAGTGCCAAAGGACCGGGATATGAGAACTATAAGACTTAAGCCAATCCTAGCTTCACAGGCACCAAATGTAAGGAGTATTACACTGACACTTGTATTAGGAGCACTTATTACTGATAGTGTGAGGGGTACAAATAGGACTAACCTAAGGGTGATACCTTCAAGAGATAGAAGAGTTATTAGGAAGTGTGTTTGATTGGAAATTAGATTTAGTATAGCTACTAAAGGTAGGAGAAACACTAAGATTATAATAGAATTGTACATAGAATTGAGAGAAATCTCTATCTTTGGTTTACAAGACCAATGCTTGTTATTAGCTTTCAATTCTCAGGTAGCACGTAAAGTGATTTTTGGCACCCAAAGCCGGTGTTTTAATTTAAACTACTATCTGTGTATAATATAGAATATGATTTTAGCATGAAAAGCTAATGTGTTGATTACACCATATACACATGTTTAGAGAAATACTTCATTTTGTTAGCTTCAATAACATGCTTTTAATTAAGCTATCTAAACTTATAATAAGATTAAGAGAGTTGTCAGACCCACTACAGAGGATATGAGAAGATAGTTTACAGGCATTGATCTTGAAGAGGATATTAGTGTATTTGAGATATTAACGGATAACTTATTAAATCCCTGACCACCCATTATTTCTAACCATGACTGGTCTGTTAATTTTAAATAGTTGTGGGACATATATATTGGCAACTTAAGTATGAGTTGGGAGGAAATTGGTACTAGAAACCATGTTATACATGAGGCGTAATGATTTAACGGCAGGTTTAAAAGTAAGGAGTTATTTTTTTGAGTTGTTGTAGATATTAATCAGGCTATGGAGGCTCCTAACAACACTAGGATTAAGGGTATAAATTTTTGGTAAGAGGGGATGCATATTATCTGTTGCTTTAGGGGGGCAACCCATAAAATAGAAGCCCCCGAAATGACAGATATTGATGCCAATACTAGTATGGGAGATGTAAGGGATTTTCTTTCTTCTAAATGTGTAAAGGGCCCAGAGTTGTTTATACCTCAAATAACGGATAACCTAAATCGAACTGAGTAGAAAGAGGTTAAGCCTACGGCCACTAAAATTAATATTAATATTAATAAGTTGTGTGTATAAAATAAGGAGGCTTCGACGATTAAGTCTTTAGAATAAAATCCCGATATGAATGGGAAGCCGCATAATGCTAGATTGGCCATAACTAAACAAGATGAAGCGGTAGGTATCTGATTAGACAAGTTTCCCATTCATCGAAGATCTTGACTGTGTATATGACCATGAATAAATCTACCGGCGCAGACGAAAAGAAGCGCTTTGAACAAAGCGTGTGTAATTATATGAAAAAAAGCCAAGTGCACTATATTTAACCCTATCGCGGCTATTATTATTCCCAGTTGACTGAGAGTAGATAAGGCAATAATTTTTTTTATATCACATTCAGTTGTAGCACTTAATCCGGCTATTAAAGTAGTTAGCACAGCTGTTAATAGTAGTAGAGACGAAAACCATCATGAAGTTGACATAAAGTTATAAAATCGAATTAAAAGAAAAACACCTGCTGTAACTAGAGTAGATGAGTGTACCAAAGCTGATACGGGGGTAGGTGCAGCCATGGCTGCGGGAAGCCACCTAGAGAATGGTACTTGGGCCCTTTTAGTTATAGCTGCGATAGTGATAGCTAAAATTTGTCAGTTATTTTCGTTAGAGGTTCATATGTGCAGGATATTTCAGTGACCTTGGTTCAAAGTTCACGCAATTGCTAAAAGAAGTACCACATCCCCGATGCGGTTAGTTAAAGCTGTAATTATTCCCGCAGCTAGAGATTTAGGGTTTTGGTAGTAAATTACTAGGATAAAAGATACAATGCCTAGGCCGTCTCACCCCAGCAATAGCATTATTAAGTGGGGTAGAAAGATTAACATATTTATAGATAAGACAAATAAAAGAACTAATACTGTAAATCGATTAATAAATTTATCGTCCCCTATATAGATTGTGGAGAATTTAAGTACATTTGCGGAAATTATGAGGACGGTGCAGGAAAATATCAACCCAAGCGGGTCCATAATTAATGTGAGCATAATAGGCGTGGAAGAGATGGTCAACATATTTCATTCCAATAACACTGTGAGATTATAAAAGACTGTGTAAGTTGTTGGGATTATTATAAGACTAAATAGCACTCATAGAAGTTTACTAGCCATAAGGTTAATTTGGTAGTTCTGTAACATGAAAAAGAGTCTTTTGACATTTCTGAAACCACAATTCAGGGGTTTTGATAACCTACCTTTCTATGATGTTATTCAGGAGGTTGATTAATGTTAATAATATTTCAGTTTTAGTTGTTTAGTTAGGCGTATATGGGCCAAAGAATTTATAGTTTTAGCCACTGTCTTATATTGCTAAGGGTGTATCGTTAGGTTTAGTTGTGTATAAATGAGCTATAAATATTAACATTTTAGGGCATGAAGTAGTAAACCACAGAGTTTAACAGCTCAGATATGAACTAGTAGGGTGCTACGCTCGTAGTTTTAAGGTTCCTGCCATTCATAATTGCCAACATTTGATAAAAGAATCTGTATAGCTTTATTCACACGAGTATTCCTTAGTTAGACAATTCATGTGAGACTTATGTTGTAGTGTTGGCTCGTAGATCGAAGCAGCATAGTATTTAAGATACAACATTTTCCCCTGTGGCTAATATATTTTACAGGTGTTTTTATTTAACAATTTTAAGAGGTCTACAAAGTCGCGAGGCTCTGCAACACATGGATATATGACACGTAGCGGAGTTAATGAGAGTAGATTGAGTAGAGGCCACAAAGAGAGTGGGAAAAGGTTAGATTCGATATACCATATATTTAGAACTTTATGCTTATGTTGGAGTTATAGTGATATAAGGTGTAAAATGCCCACATCAATTGATAGTGGTATACATCTTAGTGCTCCGGTGTCAATTGAGTCCTCTCTGTCAGCTCTACTTACTCCGAGGAGATAATTAATGTTGATAATGGTTTTTTTTTCGGGCCCCACACCAAGTGAATTTTTTCCAGCCCCGAAAAGATCTCCGACAACACCGTCAATTTTAACTAAAAAGGGCTGCCCACGGCAAGAAGTAGTGAATATTTCAGCTGTGCCCAAACCTCCATGTTTAGAGTTTTTCAAAATCAGTTTTCCGGTTTTCCGAAAAAACCCTAAATTATAGCCAATTCCCGCTCAAAACCCCCCATTTTTTGGTTTTTTTTTTTTTTTTTTCATTGGATATTAGGCCTTTTACAATTTTTACTAAAAGTAAAATTACCCCCCCTTCACGATTTAAAGGTCCCGGCGAGGATATATATGTATATATATATATATATATATATATATATATATATATATATATATATATATATATATATATATATATGTATGTATATAAAGTTAAAATAAGTAAAAAAAAAAAAAACAACGCGGAGGCCGCTCTTATCGGGCCGAAACCGATATGCATAGTGTTGCTAATTGTTTAGTGGGCGTGATCGTCTGAATATAGAGATAGCAGAAGACAGAAAATGTATGCTTGAATTAAACAGATTGCGACTTCAAATAGAATATAACCTAAGGCTGTTAGAGTTAGTATAATAGTTCCTGCTAATCTTGAGAATCAGGCTGAGGCACAATATACTCCCACCAGTCTTAGAACGATATGACCAGCTCTTATGTTGGCCGCTAGGCGGAATGATAGGGTTAAAGGTCGGACTATAACTCTAGTGGTTTCGATGAGAACTAGGAATGGGTTAAGTCAATCAGGTGCTCCGTCTGGTAGAAAATGGGCAGTAGATTTTTTTGGGTTTCTTGCGAATCTGGATAAAATGAGTCTAAATCAGATGGGGAGGCCTAGAGTCAAGGTGAAGATTAGGTGACTAGAGGTGCTGAAGGTGTATGGAATTAATCCTATTAGGTTTACCACTACTAAAAGAATAAAAATTGCAGATAGTACAGAGGATAGCCCCTTTAGATGAAGACCAGATGTACGGGATAGTTGAGTAAAGATTGTATCTTTGACAGGGGACTTAAGGGTAGAGATTCGAGAGTTTATTAGTCAAAAGGATGATTGTAGTATAAGAATGATTAAGGTGTTTATCATTAAAAATATGGAGTTTGAGGGGAGTAGTGTGTTATACATGTAGGGGTCAAAGGAAGAAAAAATATCTGGTATCATGTCAAGACTTGATGGGGCATCAATGAAAACTTTGAAGGTTTTTAGTTTAATTAACTTAAAGTCTTATGATTTAATGGCTTTGTCCCATATAAGGGTAATTAGTGGATTTGTAAGGAAGAAAATGAAGTATAAACATGTAAATAGTTGACCAATTAAAATGTAGGGGTCTTCAACAGGTCGTCCACCAATCCATGTTAAAATTATTCATGAGGCTACAAGAATTCAGAATATGAGTTGGTTTAGGGGGTAGAATGTTAATCTTCGTTTGTTTATTACATGGGTAAGAGGAGGAATAAATAGAATTAAGATGGCTGCGAATAAGGCAAGAACTCCGCCTAGTTTATTGGGGATGGATCGTAGAATTGCATATATTCACAAGAAATACCATTCCGGCTTAATGTGAATGGGGGTGACGAGGGGGTTAGCCATTAGAAAATTTTCTGGGTCTGTAAAGAGGTTTGGCTCAAATAGCACTATGAGGGATAGTCCCAGGATAGCTAGTATATAGCCTAGGGCGTCTTTGATGGAGTAGTAAGGATGAAATGGAATTCGATCAGAATCTGCGTTTACTCCGATTGGGTTGTTAGATCCTGACTGGTGAAGGAATATAATGTGTAAAATTGTAGCAGCTATAATTACGAATGGTAAAATGAAGTGGAAGGCGAAGAATCGATTTAGGGTGGCGTTGTCTACGGCAAACCCACCTCAAATTCATTCAACTAAGGATTTACCAATATAAGGAATTGCTGAGAATAGATTAGTAATTACTGTGGCCCCTCAAAAGCTTATTTGTCCTCAGGGGAGCACATAGCCTATGAATGCGGTTGCTATTGTCAATAAAAATAAAATAACTCCAATGTTTCAGGTTTCCCTTAGGGTATAAGACCCATAATAGAGGCCTCGCCCCGCGTGCAAGTAAATAAATAGGAAGAATATTGATGCTCCATTGGCATGGATCGATCGAAGAAGTCATCCATAATTTACATCTCGTGAAATATGGGCAGCGGATGAGAAGGCCATTTCAATGTTGGGCACGTAGTGTATTCTGAGGAATAGGCCTGTAATTACTTGAATTACTAGACATAGGCCTAATAGTGAACCATAGTTTCATCAGATTGAAATATTGTTTGGTGCTGGCAGGTCAATTAGGGAGCCATTAATGATTTTAATTGCAGGATGTGTGGTTCGAATAGGTTTGAACATAGAATATAAATGGTCGAAGTGGACCCTTTGAAAGAGTTGTTAGTTTTACTACAATAATTATAGTAAGAAGAAGGATTAGGGCTAATAGAATCAGGAATGGGGCTGTATTCATTAAATAAAGTGTTGAATTTCCTTGATGAAACTCTCTTATAGTCGGGACTTTAATGTTGGAAGAATATGTCATGGTCGTAAATACAACTATTGAAATTATTGAGTATTTAAAATTGTTAGAGTAAGATATCTGCTGATTTGGGGTTAATGCTAAGAAATAGGCAAACATAACTAGTATACCCCCCACATAAATTAGAAATACTAAGAAGGCGAATCAGGATCTTATAAATGAGGCAAATACGGCTGATAAAAGAAGGGATATTATTAAGATATTGGCCCCCAAAATAATGGGGGTAGATGCTAAGTATAGAGTAAAAGTAGTGGTAATTATTATTAGCATATAAAGGGTTAAGGTCATTTATAACTAAGAGAGACGAACTCAATCTTTTGGCTTCAAAGGCCTACGTGCACAGTACACTAAGTTATATAGGAACCTCATCAATAAATACAGAGGTAAAGGCAGATTCATACTACATCAACGAAGTGTCAATATCATGCCGCAGCTTCAAATCCAAAGTGGTGTCCAGCGGAGAAATGGTGGGCAAGAGTTCGCAATAAACAGATAGAAAGGAATGTGGAACCAATAAGAACATGAAGACCGTGGAATCCAGTGGCTACGAAGAATGTTGTCCCATAAACCCTATCTGCGATAGTAAATGGGGCCGCTAAATATTCCCCCGCTTGAAGGAACGTAAAGTAGGCCCCTAAGCATACTGTGACAGTAAGTGCCTGAATAGCATCTGTTCGTTTTCTTTCTATTAAACTATGGTGGGCCCATGTTACGGTGACGCCAGATGCGAGTAGTACTGCGGTGTTTAGAAGAGGCACACTAAATGGATTTAGGGGGTGAATCCCTGTAGGCGGCCAAGAGCAACCAATTTCTGGTGTGGGGGCCAGTCTTCTATGAAAGAATGCTCAGAAGAAAGCTAGGAAGAATATTACCTCAGATGTAATAAATAGAATTATACCTCATCGTAGGCCTGTAGTTACATGTCTTGTATGGTGACCTAGGAATGTACCCTCTCGAATAACATCTCGTCATCATTGAAACATTGAAATAATGATTAGGAATGCTGCTAAAATAAGGCAGGTAATTCCATGATTGTGAAATCATCTAGCTAGCCCAATGGCAAGGGTGAATGCTCCTATAGAGGAGGTAAGAGGTCATGGACTATATTCAACTAAGTGGAATGGTTGGCGGATCATTTATGTTTTTTACCGGAGGTAATCTTTTTACTTGGAAGGTAAATGTACGCGTATACTAAAAACATACAAGAGGGCATAGCCCGTTTTTAAATTTACAGTTTAATGTTTAATCTCGACCATCTTGTAATGATCAGCTTCAGGATGTTTCTAGGGAATGGGCGTTGTGCTTAGTTTCTGAGGAGAATAGGTGGTTGTTTGACCATCATAGAGTAGAGGTGAGCATGGAGATGGCTGTTCAGAATATGATAATAGAAATAATTCATCTTATAGGGGATAAGTGTGGCATAGAAGAACACCTGAGGTAATTATGCCTTGACAAAGCATTGTTATAATTTAACTAGTACTTCTTAGTGGTTAAAGTTTGATACTCAATTTATGAAAGATTTGGTGTTAATGGCTTCAACTGCGATAGGTATAAAGGAGTGATTAGCTCCACAGATTTCTGAGCATTGACCATAAAAGATACCTGGTTGAGAGGTGGTAAATCCAATTTGGTTTAGTCGTCCGGGCACGGCGTCTACTTTTACACCGAGTGCAGGTACAGTTCATGAGTGAATAACATCTGCAGCGGTGATTAGTATTCGAATTTCTAGTTGTATGGGAACTACTACCCGGTTATCGACTTCTAGGAGGCGGTAATCCCCTGGTATTAGATCTGTAGTGGGGAGTATATATGAGTCTATTTCTACATTTATGAAGTCAGTGTACTCATACCTTCAGTATCATTGATGGCCAATGGTTTTTACAGTAAGGGAAGGCTGCCTAACTTCGTCCGTAATGTATAAAATGCGAAGTGAGGGCAGGGCCAGAACCAGTAGAATAAGAGCTGGAAGGATTGTTCAAACTGTTTCAACCGTTTGAGCTTCTTGAATATAGCGGTTTAAGTGTCTATTTAGCATTAAAGCAAGTAGGGCGTAGCCAACTACTGTTAATACTAGAGTTAGAACTAGAAGTGTGTGATCGTGGAATGAAATTAATTGAAGTATGACAGAAGATGCGGCGTCTTGGAATATTACTTGACCTCAGTTTGGCATTCTAAGTGAGCTATAACTAGCACGGGCCTAATTAACAAATAGGTGCCTTTGGCTTTCACTTAAGTGAGGGTATGTAATGATTCCGGTTTCTCTTAAATTATGAAAATCTAGTGGTAGGGTAGAATCTGATCATTCTAAGGCTGAAGGCATATGTGGTCTTGAAATTACCCTTCGTTGAGAGGCGAAGGCCTCCCATAAAATGAAGATAAATAGTATTAGAGCTACGAAGGATAGTAGGGAGCCAAAGGAGGAGACTACATTTCATTTTATAAAGGCATCTGGGTAGTCTGAATATCGACGAGGTATACCCCTGAGGCCAAGAAAGTGTTGAGGAAAGAAGGTAATGTTGACCCCTAAGAATATGAGGAAAAATTGTGCATTGGCTCATCGCTGGTGAAGAGTTAATCCTGTTAGGAGTGGGAATCAGTGAGTAAAAGCAGCAAAGATTGCGAATACTGCCCCCATTCTTAGTACATAATGAAAATGGGCTACAACATAGTAAGTATCGTGAAGGATAATATCTAATGAGGAATTAGACAGAATAATGCCGGTAAGACCTCCTGTAGTAAACAGAAAAATAAATCCAAGAGCCCATAAAATAGGGGTCTCATATTTGATTTTTGATCCATGAAGGGTGGCCAGCCATCTAAATACTTTAATACCTGTGGGTACTGCGATAATTATGGTAGCTGCCGTGAAATATGCTCGTGTATCTACATCAAGTCCTACTGTAAATATGTGATGTGCTCACACAATAAATCCCAATACAGCAATTCCGAGCATGGCATAAATTATCCCGAGAGCCCCAAATGGTTCCAGTTTTGCAGTATAGTGACTAACGATATGTGAGATTGCTCCAAATCCAGGTAAGATGAGAATGTAAACTTCAGGGTGTCCAAAAAATCAGAATAAATGTTGGTAGAGAATAGGATCGCCACCTCCAGCAGGGTCAAAGAATGAGGTATTCAGGTTTCGATCTGTCAATAGTATAGTGATAGCTCCCGCAAGTACTGGAAGAGATAAAAGTAGTAACACCACGGTAATAACTACAGCTCATACAAATAGGGGGATTCGTTCTAGTCGAAGCCCACTTCACCGTATGTTAATAACTGTAGTAATGAAGTTAATTGCCCCTAAAATTGAGGAGGCACCTGCTAAATGGAGGGAAAAAATAGCCAGGTCCACTGAGGGCCCCGCGTGCGCTAAGTTACTGGATAGGGGTGGGTAAACTGTCCACCCTGTTCCAGCACCCTTCTCCACTGCAGCAGAGGATACTAGGAGAATTAGGGAAGGGGGCAGAAGTCAAAATCTTATGTTGTTGAGACGTGGAAAGGCTATGTCTGGAGCTCCCAGTATAAGAGGTAGAAGTCAGTTTCCAAATCCACCAATAAATACAGGCATAACCAGAAAGAAAATTATTACAAATGCATGGGCTGTAACAATTGTATTGTATAGTTGGTCCCTTCCTAGGAAGGCACCTGGTTGCCTTAGCTCGATTCGAATGAGAAGGCTTATACCAGCACCAACCATACCTGCTCAGACCCCGAGAATGAAATAGAGAGTTCCAATATCTTTGTGATTTGTTGAATAAAGTCATCGCAT